ATTTTACACAACATGGGGAAATCACTATTTCTAATTGAAAATTGATATTTCTAATTCAAAAGAAAAAAGAGCTCTATCATATATAATGAACTGCTACTCTAGGTTCTCACAAAAGAGAATCGTTTCTTTCAATATTCACTCATTGTTCGTTAATAACCCTAGTGATTGTATCTAGTATGCGTATTCTGATAGGAAATAAAATATTCAATTGATTTTTCATCGAATGACTATTCATCTACTGTACTTTCATGGAAATAGAGGCAAGAAAGCTCTATGGAAAAATCATGGTTCAATTTGATCTTGTCTAAGGGAGAATTAGAATACAGATGTGGGCTAAGTAAATCAATGGATAGCCGCCTTGGTCCTGTTGAAAATACTACTGGAAACGAAGACCCGACTAGAAATGATACGGATAAAAACATTCATGATTGTAGTGACAGCTCTAGTTATTACAGTAAGGTTGATCATTTAGTTGACGTCAAAGACATTCGGAATTTCATTTCTGATGACACCTTTTTAATTAGGGATAGTAATCAGGACCGTTATTCCATATATTTTGATAGTGAAAATCAAATTTTTGAGCTTAACAATGATCATTCTTTTTTGAGTGAACTAGAAAGTTTTTTTTATAGTTATCATAATTCTAGTTATATGAATAATGGATCGAAAAATGATGAGCCCCACTATCATTTTAACTTGTATGATAATGATACTAACTATGGTTGGAATAATCACATTAATAGTTGTATTGACTCTTATCTTCGTTCTCAAATCTGTATTGATAGTTCCATTTTAAGTGGTAGTGACAATTCGAATGATAATTATATTTATAATTACATTTGCGGCGAAGGTGGAAATAGTAGTGAAGGCAAGAATTTCGATATAATAACTCGTGAAAATGGTAATGATTTAACTCTAAAAGAAAGTTCTAATGATCTCGATTTATACAAGGACAAGGATTTGTGGGTTCAATGCGAATGCGAAAATTGTTATGGAGTAAATTATAAGAAATCGCTTAATTCAAAAATGAATATTTGTGAACAATGTGGATATCATTTGAAAATGAGGAGTTCAGATAGAATCGAACTTTCGATTGATCCAGGCACTTGGGGTCCTATGGATGAAGACATGATCTCTCTGGATCCCATTGAATTTCAGTCTGAAGAAGAGCTTTATAAAGATCGTATTGATTTTTATCAAAGAAAGACAGGATTAACTGAGGCTATTCAAACAGGCACGGGTCAACTAAACGGTATTCCTATAGCAATCGGGGTTATGGATTTTCAGTTTATGGGGGGGAGTATGGGATCCGTAGTAGGCGAGAAAATCACCCGTTTGATCGAATATGCTACCAATAATTTTTTACCTCTTATTCTAGTGTGTGCTTCCGGAGGAGCACGCATGCAAGAAGGAAGTTTGAGCTTGATGCAAATGGCTAAAATATCTTCCGCTTTATATGATTATCAATCAAATAAAAAGTTATTTTATGTATCAATTCTTACATCTCCTACTACTGGTGGAGTGACCGCGAGTTTTGGTATGTTGGGGGATATCATTATTGCTGAACCCAATGCCTATATTGCATTTGCGGGTAAAAGAGTAATTGAGCAAACATTGAATAAAACAATACCGGAAGGTTCACAGGCGGCTGAATATTTATTCCATAAGGGTTTATTCGATCCAATCGTACCACGTAATCCTTTAAAAGGTGTTCTGAGTGAGTTAGTTCAGCTCCACGGTTTTTTTCCTTTGAATCAAAATTCAATCAAGTAGAGTCTTAAGTTAAATTTTTTTATTTGTAGTGAAAAGGTAGTTAGTTAGTTTATCAGAATCAAAGTCAAAGCCCGCGTAATGGGCTTTGACTTTGTGACAAAAAAAGGAATTGTCGAAAAACAAATTATGTGGATAATTATTATTATCCGACTAATGAGTAAACCTCTAGCAACAAGATAAAAAGCGAATTTTTCCTTCTGTGAAATGAAATTCGAATTTGGAGAGACAAATAAAACGAATTTTATCTTCCTCTATTGCGTATGTATATATAATTTAAATAGAGAAAAAATAGAATAGAAATAGAGAGTTTTGCATCTTTCTATATCTCCCGAAAATTCTATTTTTACTAATAATCCCTGTTCTTGGATCGGATTCTAACGAATCGAATCTTTCGACAATTTGTAATAAACTCTTTCTTTATTAAATTCAAAAATTCAAATTAGAAGACAAGAACAATAGAATAATAAGAAAAGTAAGAATAAAGTAAGATAATAAAGAAAGTGGATTATCTTATCATATACACCTATTTTATTTGATTTAAAAAGATGGGCAAGTCCTTTTATTTAATTCTACATTCCTTGCACTTATTAGATATCTATTAGATATATAGACTCGCTTAGATATACTTAGTATTTAGATATAATTAGTATAATATACGAATTATAATATAATCGTTATAAGATATATTTCTAACTAAACAATATAACAGGTACAAATATTAAATTGAGGTACCCATTTTATGACAACTTTCAGCAGTTTTCCCTCTATTTTTGTGCCTTTAGTAGGCCTAGTATTTCCGGCAATTGCAATGGCTTCTTTATCTTTGTATGTTCAAAAAACTAAGATTTTTTAGATTCGATGGGGCCAAGACCAAATCTTATCTATTTTTTTTCAAGACTTAGATGTCATGGATACCTATTTAGTAGAATATTGTATAACATCCGGCTTACCCGAACCGAACATAAATGAAAAAGCACCTCTTATGCATACGTAAACATGGTATAGGGTTAAATGAATTATAGCAAGTGGATCGGTACCGAACGGATGTATGAAATTAAAGTCTATATATCTAGTAGATCCGTATAGGCGATCATATAAAGGGGATGATTTTAGATCGAAGCAATTTGATGAATTCCTTCTAAAAGTTCATATCAAAATAGTACTAGTTGATGAGAGTTACTTCGGAAACAAAAAAAGTAAAGTCGAATTTTTTTGGTTATTCTCTCAATTCGAATAAAATGCAACTGGATCTAGTATGTATGAGTTGGCGATCAGAATCTATATGGATAGAATTTATAGTGGGATCTCGAAAAACAAGCAATTTCTGCTGGGCCTTTATCCTTTTTTTTGGTTCATTAGGGTTTTTATTAGTTGGAACTTCTAGTTATCTTGGTAGGAATTTGATATCTTTATTTCCGTCTCAGCAAATAGTTTTTTTTCCACAAGGAATCGTGATGTCTTTCTATGGGATCGCAGGCCTCTTTATTAGTTCCTATTTGTGGTGCACAATTTTTTGGAATGTAGGCAGTGGTTATGATCGATTCGATAGAAAGGAGGGAATAGTATGTATTTTTCGTTGGGGTTTTCCTGGAAAAAATCGTCGCATCTTTCTACGATTCCTTATGAAAGATATTCAGTCGATCAGAATAGAAGTTAAAGAGGGTATTTATGCTCGTCGTGTCCTTTATATGGAAATCAGAGGCCAGGGGGCCGTTCCCTTGACTCGTACTGATGAGAATTTGACTCCGCGCGAAATTGAACAAAAAGCTGCTGAATTGGCCTATTTTTTGCGTGTACCGATTGAATTGAAATGAATTGCAGAATAAAAGCTTTCTCGCCGGGAGGAAAAAGCTCAATCCAAGAATCCTCTTTTTTCTATAGCAGAACTAAACTGAAGTTTCTTCAGAATGCCCATTTAAACCAAAGCGGACGTATACGGAAGAGTCATAACATAAAAAAACTATTTTTTGTCCACAAAAATAGTTTTTTATGCGTCTGGAAATGTAAAACCGCTCAACTTAATTCAGTAACAAAATAAGCAAGAAATCGACTGAAGGATTCATCTCATATATCAAAGTATTTCGAAATAAAGACTTTCGCTTTTTATTTGCAATATTTGGAGTTGATACGTTAGATACAGATAGATCATATCTTGTAAATTTGCTCTACTTTTCTTTTCTCAATCGGCCCCTCCCCTTTTATCCTTTCTTTTGTGCTCCTTAAGAACTAAAGAACTAAACAAGTGGATTTCTTTCTTATAACATAATGATAAACGTAATGATAACTTTTCTGTCTTTTTTTGTCACTCATTTTTGATCAGCATAATATTTTTCCTAATTTTTTTTTTTCAATTATTGCTGGACTCTAGACTCTATATAGTTTAGATAACCCGCGAAAATTTTCGACATATTTGATTGCGATCTTGATATAGACAGGGCGCTCCTTCGTCTCAAAATCTGAATAGAACACTCTTTATTATTTGAAGCGGTTCTTTCGGGCAGTTAGAGGGCAATTGCTTCTAATTTGATCAATTGAGATATATGGAAACAAAAACAATATCAATATAACAATAATATATATTTCATTCGAATTCAAAGTGGATTCTTATTTTCTATATTCTGTATTCTTTTTAGATTCAATTAGATTCAAGGGCTAAGCACTGAATCAAAAAAAAACAGAGAATAGATTCATGGGCCCCTACTTTATAATATAATGAAAGGCATGCTTGATAGAAAGATTAGATCACATAAAGTCAACGAATGAGGTGGGTTCATTAACAACTCACGGATGAAAAAATGGCAAAAAAGAAAGCATTCACTCCCCTTCTATATCTTGCATCTATAGTATTTTTGCCCTGGTGGATCTCTCTCTCATTTAATAAAAGTCTGAAATCTTGGATTACTAATTGGTGGGATACTAGGCAATCCGAAACTTTTTTGAATGATATTCAAGAAAAGAGTATTCTAGAACAATTCATAGAAGTAGAGGAACTCTTCCTGTTGGACGAAATGATAAAAGAATACCCGGAAACACATCTACAAAAGCTTCGTATAGGAATCCAAAAAGAAACGATCCAATTGATCAAGCTGCACAATGAGGATCATATCCATACGATTTTGCACTTCTCGACCAATCTAATCTGTTTCGTTATTCTAAGTGGTTATTCTATTTTGGGGAATGAAGAACTTCTTATTCTTAACTCTTGGGTTCAAGAATTCCTATATAATTTAAGCGACACAATAAAAGCTTTTTCTATTCTTTTATTAACAGATTTATGTATAGGATTTCATTCGCCCCACGGTTGGGAACTAATGATTGGCTCTATATACAAAGATTTTGGATTTGCTCATAATGATCAAATTATATCTGGTCTTGTTTCTACTTTTCCAGTCATTCTAGATACAATTTTAAAATATTGGATCTTTCGTTATTTAAATCGTGTATCTCCGTCACTTGTAGTTATTTATCATTCAATGAATGACTGAAAAATGATTCACGGATTCAATTATAATCTTTCTTACTTTCGAGATAAGCAAAGCATGCAAAGTCGTACTTACTTTACTCTTTCTACCCATCAGGAGAATACAATTTCTCCTCTGTTTCAGTCATTTTTTTTTCAGTTTTCAGTAAAAGTAAATAGCAGAATCGTGGCTAGGGAACTATACTAGTGACCTACCTAATTTTATTGTAGAAATTTTCGGGATCAATGATTGGACCATGCAAACTAGAAATACTTTTTCTTGGATAAAGGAGGAGATTACTCGATCCATTTCCGTATCGCTCATGATCTATATAATAACCGGGGCTTCCATTTCAAATGCATATCCCATTTTTGCGCAGCAGGGGTATGAAAATCCACGAGAAGCAACTGGGCGTATTGTATGTGCCAATTGCCATTTAGCGAATAAACCCGTGGATATTGAGGTTCCACAAGCGGTACTTCCTGATACTGTATTTGAAGCGGTTGTTCGAATTCCTTATGATATGCAACTGAAACAAGTTCTTGCTAATGGTAAGAAAGGGGCTTTGAATGTGGGTGCTGTTCTTATTTTACCAGAGGGGTTTGAGTTAGCCCCGCCTGATCGTATTTCGCCCGAGATGAAAGAAAAGATAGGCAATCTGTCTTTTCAGAACTACCGCCCCACTAAGAAAAATATTCTTGTGATAGGTCCTGTTCCTGGTAAAAAATATAGTGAAATCACCTTTCCTATTCTTTCCCCAGACCCTGCTAGTAATAAGGATGTTCATTTCTTAAAATATCCCATATACGTAGGCGGAAACAGGGGAAGGGGCCAGATTTATCCCGACGGGAACAAAAGTAACAATACTGTTTATAATGCTACGGCAACAGGTATAGTAAGCAAAATCATACGAAAAGAAAAAGGGGGGTACGAAATAACCATAACGGATGCCTTGGATGGACATCAAGTGGTTGATATTATCCCCCCAGGACCAGAACTTCTTGTTTCAGAGGGTGAATCTATCAAACTCGATCAACCATTAACAATTAATCCTAATGTGGGTGGATTTGGTCAGGGGGATGCAGAAATAGTACTTCAAGACCCATTACGCGTCCAAGGTCTTTTGTTCTTTTTGGCATCTATTGTTTTTGCACAAATCTTTTTGGTTCTTAAAAAGAAACAGTTTGAGAAGGTTCAAGTGTCCGAAATGAATTTCTAGATCTGTGGATTTATCAACATCAAATTTGTAAAAAAGAACAAATTCTTCCTGGCAATTAGGTTAGGTATAATGAAAAAAAGGATGAAAAGTCTTTTGCTTGTTTCTATTCTTTCTCTAGGAATTGCTTTTACCGCATTCAAAACAAAATATGTATATTGTGAAGAAGACTATTTGTCTTTACCTCTTTTTTTCTTTTTTCAATCTAAATTGGACTAAATTGGGGGGGTGTAATTATATTCCTATTGTCAGTATCAGATTTAAATGTTACAGAATAGGTTTTGTTTTCTAAATTCAATTTGAGTAGATACTAAACATAAGATAAGTAAGTGGAGAATAGAAAGGAAGGATAAATGAGGGGAACAAATAATTACAGGGAGTATTCTTCGTCTTTCTAGCCTTCGACACAAGAAAAGGAATTTTACACACCTTTTTTTTGTGTCGAAATAATAACAATTCCGGGACCCGTTCGTCAAAGATTTCTATTCTTAGTTTCGATTTTTCCAGATTTTTCAGAACCCTTTATTTTTTCGATTTACTTACAATAGAATAAGTAATAAGGATAATATAATAAGTATAAAATAAGTCGAAATAAGGATAATATACTAAGTAATGGACAACCAAAAAAAAGAGAAGGAATCCTTACCGATTTTTTTTGATAAAATAGAATCAAGGCGATAAACTTATAAAATAATTTCAAACTTTGATGAAATACTAAAATAAATCGAGTAAGGTTAGACTAGTCTAGAAAAGGTTTGATTGATATCTGGTCGACAGAAAAAAAAAGAAATATTAAATATATATTGTGTCATCCAATTGAGTGATTCCTTTTTTTTCTTCTAACCTTGAAAGTATCGATAGATACTATCGAAGAGCAGATGCTATGAATCAATTAATTGAAATTGAGTTCATTTTTCAAAAAAATCATCGGAAAAAGTGATCTATTTGTTGTCATTTATACGACCAAAATATTCTGATCATGATCATTAAGAATTCAACGGGACCCTTCCTCGCGAATCAGACAAAGAAAGAGGAGGCGGGCCCCGTTGA